GAGTAATAATAAAACCTTTACTTAAACTTATCTTTAGGTCTATCAGTTAATAGAACAAAAAAAATTCTTTCATTCTTTTTTGTCTGTTAAATCAAAACAAAAACAAATAATTCTATAAGGTTGAATAAAGATTCCATTAATTATTTGATTCGATATAATTATAATTGCTATGCTTAGTGTGTGACTCGTTAATTTTTTTAGGGTTCGATTCAAAAAAAAAAGACCAGCCCATAGTATGAACTAATAACCAACTCATCGTTTCGCATTATCTGGATATAAAGAAACAGTCGAGATATGATATATTGGTCATATCATTGTAGCAACTGAAATCTTTTTTAGATAAAAAAAAGAAAAACCAATTTTATTCTGAGTTGCGAAAGAATAAAAGGAAAGTATATAGATAAATGGAAGGGTGAGAGAAAGAGAGAAAAAAAAAAAGAAAAAATCTATGATATAGAATTCCAATATGTAAGGTCGATGGTTCATCTCATAAAGGGAAATGTAATAAAGCATTAATACTAATTGATCCCTAATTAAACAAAATAAAATCGTTCTTATAGACTTATAAGACTTATAGACTTATAAGATCTTATAGACTTATAGAATAGAACAAAAAAATCAAGAGCCCCGAGTCAATAAAGACTGAGAGTATTGACTCAAGAACAAATTTCATTTAGGGGCTCCGTTGTAGAATCCAGACCTAACCATTAATCGCGAAGCGATGGGAACGACAGAACCCCTGATTACATAAGATTCTATTGAAAACGAATCCTAATGGTTCATTGGGTAGGATGGCGGAATGAACTAGGAACTCATTTATTCTGAAAAATCGTGTCATGAATTAATCCTAAAATAAAAGTAATGCCATGCACTAATCCGATAAACTGAATATTAAATAAAAACTGAATATTCGCCCGCGAAAATCTTTCTTTTTTGGATTTCAAAATTGTAGTCGATCCAATATCTAATATTATAATATAAAAGCAAAACAAACTACAGATTCGTTATAACCTTATAATAAAAATAAAACAAAATCTTATTTTTTATAATTATCAATCGAATGTATGTTTAGTTATATCTAAAAAAAAAAGATATATCAATTTCTAATAAATTATCAAAGACTCTCATGATTCAATATATTATTTAATTTATTAAATACATGTATATTATTTTATAATCGTTAATCGTTTCGTTCGTGAGGAGCTGGATGAGAAGAAAATCTCATGTCCAGTTCTGTAGTAGAGATGGAAGTAATAAATAACCATCAACTATAACCCCAAAAGAACCCGATTCCGTAAACACCATAGAGGAAGAATGAAAGGAATATCTTATCGAGGTAATCGTATTTGCTTCGGTAGATATGCCCTTCAAGCGCTTGAACCTGCTTGGATCACATCTAGACAAATAGAAGCAGGGCGACGAGCAATGACACGAAACGCACGCCGCGGCGGAAAAATATGGGTACGTATATTTCCAGACAAACCAGTTACAGTAAGACCTACAGAAACACGTATGGGTTCAGGAAAAGGATCTCCCGAATATTGGGTAGCTGTCGTTAAACCAGGTAGAATACTTTATGAAATGAGCGGAGTACCAGAAAATATAGCCAGAAAGGCTATTTCAATAGCGGCATCCAAAATGCCTATACGAACTCAATTCATTATTTCAGGATAGGAATGTAGAACCAAAAGAAAGAGGTTTTTCGGATGAAAAAAACCAATTGCAGGTTTCTTTATTTTGTTTTGAATAAACAATATTTCTTTTTTTTTACTGAGCCCTTTGCTTTGCCCTTGCATTGAAAAAACAGATAAAAAACGATATGATTCAACCTCAAACCCATTTGAATGTAGCGGATAACAGCGGAGCCAGAAAATTGATGTGTATTCGAATCATAGGAGCTAGTAATCGACGATATGCTAAGATCGGTGACGTTGTTGTTGCTGTAATCAAGGAAGCAATACCAAATACACCACTAGAAAGATCAGAAGTGATCAGAGCCGTAATTGTACGTACTTGTAAAGAACTAAAACGCGACAATGGTATGATAATACGATATGATGACAATGCTGCGGTTGTTATTGATCAAGAAGGAAATCCAAAAGGAACTCGAATTTTTGGCGCAATCGTCCGGGAATTAAGACAATTAAATTTCACTAAAATAGTTTCGTTAGCACCCGAAGTATTATAAGATGAGACCATAATAAAGCTTATAGTATTTGAATGAAATTGATTAATTTAGTAGATTGTTTGTGGTTCACGTATATGCCTTTAATATTTCATAAATATTTAATAATTCAGAAAAAAAAAAAAAGAGCATGTTGATTATATCAATTAGATCAAAATTCGAGGACAACAAAAATCTTAGTTTCTTATGAGTAAAGACACTATTGCTAACATACTAACTTCTATACGAAATGCTGACATGAATAAAAAAAGAACAGTTCGAATACCATATACTAACATCACTGAAAACATTCTTAAAATCCTTTTACGAGAAGGTTTTATTGAAAACATGAGGAAACATCAGGAAAGCAACAATCTTTTTTTGGTTTTAACCCTACGACATAGAAGGAAAAGGAATAGGAAAGGACCAGATAAAACTGTTTTAAATTTAAAACAGATCAGTCGACCCGGTCTACGAATCTATTATAATTATCAACGAATCCCAAGAATTTTAGGAGGGATGGGGATTGTAATTCTTTCTACTTCTCGAGGTATAATGACAGACAAAGAAGCTCGACTAGAAAGAATCGGTGGAGAAATTTTGTGCTATATATGGTAATCTTTTATGATATACGAATTATATTATAGAACTTTTGTATGTGTGAAAAAAGGGTAGGTTTCTAATATTATGCCTCACACATTAGTTGATACCTCAAGTGAAAGAACAAAAAAAGACTCATTAAGGTTTAATTTCTGAATCACTTCCCAATGATATTAGTGATTAGGTGATTTTATAAATTTCAACATTCATTTCATGGAGATACAATTCAAAATTCAAAATTTCAAGAAACTTATTTTCTTCCAATAAAGAGATTCAGAATTAAGTTAAGGAATGACAAATATGAAAATAAGAGCCTCCGTCCGTAAAATTTGTGAAAAATGTCGACTGATCCGTAGGCGAGGACGAATTATAGTAATTTGTTCCAACCCAAAACATAAACAAAGACAAGGATAGAGAATTTTTAGAAAAAAGGGGGGAGGGGAACTCCATAAATCTAAAGGACCCAATGTTCAAATAAATAAAAATAAATAAAAGCTCTGTTTTGATGTCAAATGGATATATCCATATATCTCTGGCTTAGATTTATGAGATGGCAAAACCTATACCAAGAATTGGTTCACGTAAGAATAGACATATGAGTTCACGTAAAAATGCCCGTAGAATACCAAAGGGAGTTATTCATGTTCAAGCAAGTTTCAACAATACTATTGTGACTGTTACAGATGTACGGGGGCGGGTAATTTCTTGGTCCTCCGCCGGTACTTGTGGATTCAAGGGTGCAAGAAGAGGGACACCTTTTGCCGCTCAAACCGTAGCAGGAAATGCTATTCGGGCAGTAATGGATCAAGGTATGCAACGAGCAGAAGTCATGATAAAGGGCCCCGGTCTCGGAAGAGATGCGGCATTAAGGGCTATTCGTAGAAGTGGTATACTATTAAGTTTCATACGAGACGTAACCCCTATGCCACATAATGGATGCAGGCCCCCTAAAAAAAGACGTGTGTAAAACTAAACATTGAAAATATTTCAAGAGAAATAAATAATTCAATGATTTGATCAAATAATATTACTATGGTTCAAGAGAAAGTAACAGTATCTACTCGGCCACTACAGTGGAAATGTGTTGAATCAAGAGCAGACAGTAAACGTCTTTATTATGGACGCTTTATTCTGGCTCCACTTATGAGAGGACAAGCCGATACAATAGGCATTGCGATGAGAAGAGCTTTGCTTGGAGAAATAGAAGGAACATGTATCACACGCGTAAAATTCGAGAAACTACCACATGAATATTCTACCATAATCGGTATTCAAGAATCCGTACATGAAATTTTAATGAATTTGAAAGAAATTGTATTGAGAAGTAATCTATATGGAACTCGTGATGCGTCTATTTGTGTCAAGGGTCCCCGATATGTAACTGCTCAAGATATCATCTTACCACCTTCCGTGGAAATCGTTGATAATACACAGCATATAGCTAACCTAACAGAACCAATAACTTTGTGTATTGAATTACAAATCAAGAGGGATCGCGGATATCGTATAAAAACGCCAAATAACTTTCAAAATGGAAGTTATCCTATAGATGCTGTATTCATGCCTGTTCGAAATGCAAATCATAGTATTCATTCTTATGTGAATGGAAATGAAAACCAAGAAATACTTTTTCTCGAAATATGGACAAATGGAAGTTTAACTCCTAAAGAAGCACTTCATGAGGCCTCCCGAAATTTGATTGATTTATTTATTCCCTTTTTCCATGCAGAAGAACATTTAGAAAACAATCAACACAAAGGTACTTTACCCCTTTTTAATTTTCATGGTAGATTAGCTAAACCAAGGAAAACGAAAAAAGAAAAAGCATTGAAATATATTTATATTGACCAATCAGAATTGACCCCCAGGGTCTATAATTGTCTGAAAAGGTCTAATATCAATACATTTTTAGACCTTTTGAATAACAGTCAAGAAGAACTTATGAAAATTAAAGATTTTACGATAGAAGATGTAAAACATATATTGGACGTTCTAGAAATATAAAAGCATTTTGCATAAGATTTAATAATAAGTTTTGAATCGTTAACACAATCCATAATACTCGGAATATATCCAAAATTTAATTGACTAAACGTATCTAGGGAAAATTCACTTTGAGGCGACTATTCCCTAGATACACATGTTTTTTTTTTATTTCAAAATTGAATCAATATCAATTAAAAAAGTCCTAAAGTTAGAGATTTATCAATAGGTAATGTTGCTCCAATACCCAACC